ATACATGAAGCCATGATCTGATTTCTATCTATATAAATCTTATATAGATAGAAATCCGAATATTAGATAGAAATCCCAATGGATCTTCGTGTGTTCGGGAATCAAAATAGATTGGAAATCTCTCTTGTGTTGTAACTTGGAATAAACCTTTTTCTGTAGAGGAACGGAATATCAAGTTATTCCTATGGAACGTCTAGGAACAAGAAGATTGAATCGGAAATATCGACAGATTCTTGCAGAGTCAAAAGAAATATGAAATAAAAAAAAAAGATCTACGGTTCCAATTTCATATCTATCGAATTTTAAATTTTAATATCAGCATAGTGCATATAGCCATGATTCAATGGGTTAGGTCCACTTACTTTTTCTTTTGTTGATTTCTAATCTTTACAATGGATTTGACTGGAATAATGGAAAAGAAAAATATTGGGCGAGTGAAGAAACGACTTAGCATTATCATTACTCATTATAATAAACAAATGTGAAACTTTCTTTTCGAACTAGAATGACTAGTCTAATTAGGATACTAGAACTCATTATAAGGGTAACTTTTTATCATTAAATTATATAGTTTAGAATTCCATTATTATACAGTTGGTTACTCTTTTTTTATTACAAAAAAAAGTAATATCTTTATTCTTCGTTTAAATATCAATATTACCGCTTGAGGTTTTTTATCAAAACGGCCAAAAAGCCCCTTATCGGATTTGAACCGATGACTTACGCCTTACCATGGCGTTACTCTACCACTGAGTTAAAAGGGCCATTTTATTCAATTACTGAATGAGTCAGTAGGCGCATAAGATAGATCTATCTATGTATATATATATATATTATAAGTTATATTATAAGTATACACAGTAGACTCATACTAGTTAGTGTCCCCTTCGGGAACGATAATTTTGATTTATTTCGATAATTTTGATTTATTTAAGGAGTATTTTGATTTACTTAAGGAATATAGGTATAAGGTAATTTTGGTTTATTGATATTGGATTTGATAAATATCAATAAACCAAAATGAATTGTTTGAAGACCAACCCGAATGAAATTGATTTGAATTGACCGGACCCCCATCAGAACGAAACAAAATTCATTTGATGGATATATGTACCTACCAATTCGACGTAGATACAAGATATTTTATTAAAGCATGTGCTGAAGAGATTTTGGTTGTGCTCTGAACCCAATTTTTAATTTTTAGAGAAAAAACAAATTTCGATAACTTGTTGATCCCCCAGATTTTCAGATTTCGATTTCTCATCTGTTAATTTCCTGGCTTAGTGTAATATGGATATACGCCTCTCTGATCTTAACAAGAAGTTAATCAATGAATGAAAGTGGAAGAAATGAGGTTTAACCTTCTTTTTTTTTATATTAATTTTCTAGAATCTTCAGAATAAAGATTCGAATGAGTGATTCATGAATATAAATGACGAAAACGAATCAAAAAATGCTATGGTATGGGATCAGAAAAGACGTAAAGATCCTTCGGATCTAGTCATACCATTCCATTATATTGACAATTTCAAAAAACTGCTCATACTATGAGCATAGTATGATGGCGGTCGGGCAATTATGCCCCCATCGTCTAGTGGTTCAGGACATCTCTCTTTCAAGGAGGCAGCGGGGATTCGACTTCCCCTGGGGGTAGGTTACTACGAAAGGAAGTTGATCATGAATTATCAATAAGACTCGAATAGACTCTTTCTGGGTCGATGCCCGAGCGGTTAATGGGGACGGACTGTAAATTCGTTGGCAATATGTCTACGCTGGTTCAAATCCAGCTCGGCCCAATAATTAATAATTCGCTGATTCACCATGAAATGATATAACCCCTTTAGTTTTCCAGAAATGGAAGATATGAAAGAATCAAAAAAGTCAAATTTTCTGATATATCCCCACCACTATTTTTTTATTTGTTCCATTTATTTGGTCTCATAAATTCTGATTCTGATCTTGCTAGTGATCTAGATTTCTATCAGGATTATTAAGTATAAAGTCTAATGAAAAGAAGAAAGCAAAGACAAAAAGACGCTTTTTTCAATGAAAAATGGATTCTCAATCGATTTGGCAATAACGAAAGGATTACTAATAATCAATAATCCGTGCTGCTTTCTTCTTTCACTAAAGTGTATATTCATGTGGATATCACTCACGTCTCTGTTACAACAGGGCACTATTAATCGAAATCGAAATGGTTTGAATCAAATCATAAGAATACGGATGCTGTACGTTTTATTTCTCCGGGATTGTAGTTCAATTGGTCAGAGCACCGCCCTGTCAAGGCGGAAGCTGCGGGTTCGAGCCCCGTCAGTCCCGACGGATCCAAATCCAATAAAAAAATACATAAATATCTCTCTCCATTTTCTGTTAAACTGGGTACAAACGGTATAGTTTAATTCCCCGAGGTATCCTTTTTTTCTTTGTTTTCCAAGAAAATTAGATCATTAAAAAAAAGGAGTTTAGAACTTAACTCCTTCCTTTTTTCTATTTTCTGTTTGTTTGGGTTTATTTGTAAACCGTTTGGAAACAATGGAAGTGGAAAGCGGGTAGATGATTGTACAAGAAAGGCGGTAGGTTATCGAAAAGACAGAATGGAAAAGAATGATAAATCAAAATAAAGTCTTAAAATAAAAAGGAAAGGAATTCTTTTGAGTGAATCAGGAATCTAAGTTTGTATTGGTATGTGGATAAAAGATCCGCCTATGTTATACTATTCAATTCTCGACGATGCATCGACTTGATAGCTCAGATATTGTTATTCATGATATTGATCCGATTCAATATCATTGAAATCTAATCGATCCCATTGAATTGACAAACGAAAGATTTATCATCTCTATGGGATTAAATCCCGAGTTATTGCGAAGTAAAAAAAAAAAACGAAACGATGAGATTATGGAAGTAAATATTCTCGCATTTATTGCTACTGCACTGTTCATTCTAGTTCCTACTGCGTTTTTGCTTATAATATATGTAAAAACGGTCAGTCAAAGTAATTAAAGTGATTAATTTGAATTACACTCGATTTCTTAGTTCTTATCAATGATTTAAGAACTCAAAAAAAATTTTCATTTCCCAAATGCAATGAACGGACTAGAATCCGCAGTAGCCTCTAAGATCCGATAGTAAGAGTATGGTCGAACGATTCAAAAATGAATCGTTCGACCATACTATCCATTTTTATTATTGTAATCTAGAAAGATACAAACTGAATCGAGATCAATCTACAATATGTATATGGATCTTCATAAATGTTAATATCAATTAAATATATGGAATGTACATAGTATCGCAATTCTATTTCTTTGCTTCATCTATTTGTTTCCTTTATCTATTTGATTTTTGTTGATTCCAATCAATCTGAAATAATCGCGAGGCAACTCTTATTATTTTCTAATTTATAGAAAATTAGAAAGTAATCTTTTTTTTAGCATTTCAAAGAAGTAATTGATTGCGCGGTTTACAGATAATCCAAGGAGTTCTATGGTAACTTCTTCGAATTTCGAAATTCGAAAAGGGTTATCCTATCGATTTTGAATCCTTCAGCCATGATAGCAAACGCGTCAATAAAGCACAGCAGAAATAAAAGCCAATACAATTTCGGAATGAAGATATTTTTATTAATTCAATTTTTTAATTCGAAATTGAATTAAATTAATGAATTCAATATATTAAATAATTAATAAAGATGATTTATGCTTTGCAAAACGATCTATAAAAAATCTATAAAAAAGTGATAAAATTTGATTCCCCAACTCAATTCGTAGTATCTCTAGAGTCCACTCCTTCCCCATATTACGAGTGAAAGGGAAAATGTAAAGACTACCATTAACGCAGCCCAAGCGAGACTTACTATATCCATGTGAATTATGTCCCCTATCTCTCTGAATATGAAGGAATTATTCCATTAGTGTTTATTAATAATAGTGGAATCACTGGTTAAGAGTCAAAAGGGGATTCTGACCCAACACCCTTGATGAAAGACTCCAATAAATATGAAAAATGAAACTGCAGTTACGCTTTTCTTTTGAAGTATCAAAGGGAATGCTACTAATATATATATGTAGGAATACTGATACCTATTCTTTATTTTTCTTGTCCTTCATTATCATTAAGTAAAAGAAAAAAGCCAATTATTCATCCAATCTAATTCAAGACCCGGCCAGTAGACACGACATTAGTAATGGAAAAAAATCGGTAACTCTTTATTTGATATGATAGCCCTTCCACTACTATAATCTTTCCTTGAATCCTAAATACAACGAGTTACGGCACTTTAATTTAAAGAAGGGAACCCCCAGCTGTTTCCAATCAAGAAAGTCTCAAGACTACGCGTGTTTTGCTGGGAAAAATTCGGCGAGTTATAACAGCAAAGGAGAATAAAGAATAAGGGATTTCGAGTCTTGTCTTTTGTTAATCAGGCGACACCCAGATTTGAACTGGGGAAAAAGGATTTGCAGTCCCCCACCTTACCGCTCGGCCATGCCGCCAAAACGATACCAAATAGATGAAAATATTCCCCTTTTTTTGTTATTTGTTTTTTTGGGGGGGCCGGCTCCTTCCCTTCAATTAATTTTATAGTATCTCAAAACACCAAATATCTAAATACCTCTCTTTTCTATTAAAAAACCAAATGGGAATTTTTGTCAGTTACAAAAGCAAAAATTCAGAACAAATTGGAACCATTAACTATATGACTGTAAATTCATGACCCACTCTTGGATTTACATCTCAAATAGTCTTTCCCTAATGATAAATGATATAAGAAAATCAAAATTGATATATAACTAATAACTAATCGGTCTTGATTTTTTTATTGAAAAAAAAACCTTCTCAACTCAATTTCAATTATAATGTCAATTATTAGTATATGTAAACCCCAAACATAAGTTGTGTTACACAGTTAGCTTATGGGGTATATTATTTGTGTATGATGCCTGTTTATAGGGAATTGGCGGACACTTGTCGTACTGCAATTTAGATTGATTAGATTG